TTAAAAAAAAGCTAATTTAAGCTTTGGGGTTCATACCCCAACTATAAAGGAAAAACCTTTTTTTTAAAAATAAAGGGCCGGATTAAAGGATTTTTCTGAAAGGATAAATTAAGAAAAAAATTTTCCCTTTTATTATATTTTTATAGAATTAAACTATATCTAATAATATCAAAAATTATTGTGCATCTTACACTAAAATATAATTTCTAATGAATTTTTAATTCTTTAAATAAATTTATTTATTATTTTAAATTTTTTTTTTAATTAATTCAAATAAAATATTTTTTTTATTTATTTTATTCTTTAGTACATTAATTTCTATTTCTTCTAATTCTTGATTTGGTTGTTGAATTGGTTTAGAAATTAATCTCCTTAGATTTATTCCCCTTATTTCTAACTCTTCTAATTTACTTTCTACAGAGGCTTCATTAAAATATTTTTTAACTCAATCTATTGCCTCAATTAATTTTTTATTTACAATTTTAATTAAATTAATTTTAATAAAAAATTTTGAAATAAATTACTTTATTTCTATTATAATAAATTCTTCAATATTAATAAAAATAGGATCAACCCCCTTTCATTTTTGATTTCCTAATATTGTAGAAGGATTATCTTGATTTAATAATTTTATTTTAATAACTTGACAAAAAATTACCCCAATAATCTTATTATCATATTATTTTAATAAAAATTTTATTATTAATATTATTATTTTAAATATTATTATCGGAGCTATTGGTGGATTAAATCAAACTTCCTTACGAAAAATTATAGCTTTTTCTTCAATTAATAATTTAGGATGAATATTAATATCAATTATAATTAGAGAAAATTTATGAATATTTTATTTGATATTATATTCTTTTTTAATTAGTATTATATGTTTTTTATTTAATATTTTAAATACATATTTTATTAATCAATTATTTATTAATAATATAAATTTTTTTATTAAAATTAATTTATTAATTAATTTTTTATCATTAGGAGGTTTACCTCCTTTTATTGGATTTTTTCCAAAATGAATTATTATTAATTTTTTAATTAATAATAACATATATTTAATAACTTTTATTTTTATTTTAATAAGATTAATTATATTATTTTTTTATATTCGAATTATTTATTCTTCTTTTATATTTAATTATTTAAAAATAAAATGATTTAAAATTTTTATTAAAAATAGATATTTTTCGATAATTAATTTTTTTTCATTTATTTCATTATCAGGAATAATTTTTAGAACTTTTTTTTTTTATTAAGGTTTTAAGTTAAATAAAACTAATAATCTTCAAAATTATTTATAAAGAAATATTCTTTAAGCCTTAATAGAATTTCTATTCCTTGAAATTTGCAATTTCATATCATTATTGAATATAAAACTTAAATAATAAAAGAGAATTTTTCTCGTAAATAAATTTACAATTTATCGCTTAAATCTCAGCCATTTTATTTTTTTTTATAAAACAAGCGAAAATGACTTTATTCAACAAATCATAAAGATATTGGTACTTTATATTTTATTTTTGGAATTTGAGCTGGAATAGTTGGAACATCATTAAGATTACTAATTCGAGCAGAATTAGGTACCCCTGGATCTTTAATTGGTGATGATCAAATTTATAATACTATTGTAACAGCTCATGCATTCATTATAATTTTTTTTATAGTAATACCTATTATAATTGGAGGATTTGGAAATTGATTAGTTCCTCTTATACTAGGAGCCCCTGATATAGCTTTTCCTCGAATAAATAATATAAGTTTTTGACTTCTTCCCCCATCTTTAACTTTATTAATTTCTAGAAGAATTGTAGAAAATGGTGCAGGTACTGGATGAACAGTTTATCCCCCTCTTTCATCTAATATTGCACATGGAGGAAGATCAGTAGATTTAGCTATTTTTTCCCTTCATTTAGCTGGAATTTCTTCAATCTTAGGAGCAATTAATTTTATTACAACAATTATTAATATACGATTAAATAATTTATCTTTTGATCAAATACCATTATTCATTTGAGCTGTAGGTATTACAGCTTTTCTTTTATTATTATCCTTACCAGTATTAGCTGGAGCAATTACTATACTTTTAACCGATCGTAATTTAAATACTTCTTTTTTTGACCCTGCCGGAGGAGGAGACCCTATTTTATATCAACATTTATTTTGATTTTTTGGTCATCCTGAAGTTTACATTTTAATTTTACCAGGATTTGGAATAATTTCTCATATTATTTCACAAGAAAGAGGAAAAAAAGAAACTTTTGGATGCTTAGGTATAATTTATGCCATATTAGCAATTGGATTATTAGGATTTATTGTATGAGCTCATCATATATTTACAGTAGGAATAGATATTGATACACGAGCTTATTTTACATCAGCTACTATAATTATTGCTGTACCAACTGGAATTAAAATTTTTAGTTGATTGGCTACTTTCCATGGAACTCAAATTAATTACTCCCCCTCTATTTTATGAAGTCTAGGATTTGTATTTTTATTTACTGTAGGAGGATTAACAGGTGTTATTCTTTCTAATTCTTCTATTGATATTACTTTACATGATACATACTATGTTGTTGCTCATTTTCATTATGTTTTATCTATAGGAGCTGTATTTGCTATTTTAGCTGGATTTATTCATTGATATCCTTTATTTACAGGTCTTTCTTTAAATCCTTTTATATTAAAAATTCAATTTTTTACAATATTTATTGGGGTAAATTTAACTTTTTTCCCACAACATTTTTTAGGATTAGCAGGAATACCTCGTCGTTATTCAGATTATCCTGATTCTTATATTTCATGAAATATTATTTCCTCATTAGGTTCATATATTTCTTTATTAGCAGTAATATTTATATTAATTATTATTTGAGAATCTATAATTAATCATCGTATTGCATTATTTACCTTAAATTTATCTTCTTCTATTGAATGATACCAAAATCTTCCCCCAGCTGAACATTCATATAATGAACTTCCAATTTTAAGTAACTTCTAATATGGCAGACTATATGTAATGGATTTAAACCCCATTTATAAAGGATTATCCTTTTTTTAGAAATGGCAACATGATCTAATTTTAATTTACAAAATGGAGCATCTCCTTTAATAGAACAAATCATTTTTTTTCATGATCATACTTTAATTATTCTTATTATAATTACAATTTTAGTTGGTTATTTAATATCTAGATTATTATTTAATAAATATATTAATCGATATTTATTAGAAGGTCAAATAATTGAATTAATTTGAACTATTTTACCAGCAATTACTTTAATTTTTATTGCTTTGCCTTCTTTACGTTTATTATATTTATTAGATGAATTAAATAATCCATTAATTACTTTAAAATCTATTGGACATCAATGATACTGAAGATATGAATATTCAGATTTTAATAATATTGAATTTGATTCTTATATAATTCCTCAAAATGATATGACACCTACTAATTTTCGTTTATTAGATGTTGATAATCGAATTATTTTACCTATAAATAATCAAATTCGTATTTTAGTAACTGCTACTGATGTAATTCATTCATGAACTATTCCTTCATTAGGAGTTAAAGTTGATGCTAATCCTGGTCGTCTTAATCAAACCAATTTTTATATTAATCGACCAGGAATTTTTTATGGGCAATGTTCAGAAATTTGTGGGGCTAATCATAGATTTATACCTATTGTAATTGAAAGAATCTCAATTAAAAATTTTATTAATTGAATTAATAATTATTATTCATTAGATGACTGAAAGCAAGTACTGGTCTCTTAAACCATTTAATAGTAAATTAGCAATTACTTCTAATGAATTATCTAAAGAATTAGTTAAATAAATAACATAAATATGTCAAATTTAAATTATTACTTTAAGTAATATTCTTTTATTCCTCAAATAATACCTATTAATTGATTATTTTCTTTTTTTTTTTTTATTTGTATTTATTTAATTTTTAATATTATAAACTATTATATTTTTAATACAAAAATTTTAAATAATAATAGTAATATTAATATTAAATTAAAAAATTTAACTTGAAAATGATAAGAAATTTATTTTCAATTTTTGATCCTTCTACTAATTTATTTAATATTTCTTTTAATTGAATTAAAACTATTTTAGGAATTATATTTATTCCTTATTCATTTTGATTAATTCCTAATCGTCATTTTATTGTTTGAAATTTAATTCTTTCTAAACTTCATAATGAATTTAAAACTTTATTAAAAAATAACTATTTTCAAGGATCCACATTTATTTTTATTTCAATATTCTCTTTTATTTTTTTTAATAATTTCTTAGGACTATTTCCTTATATTTTTACTAGAACTAGACATTTAACTTTATCATTATCTATTTCTCTTCCTTTATGGTTAAGTTTTATATTATATGGGTGAATTAATAATTCTCAACATATATTTATTCATATAATTCCTCAAGGTACCCCTAGAATTTTAATACCATTTATAGTTTTAATTGAAACAATTAGAAATATTATTCGACCAGGAACTTTAGCTGTTCGTTTAACAGCTAATATAATTGCAGGTCATTTATTAATAACTTTATTAAGAAATAATGGACCTAATTTACCTTCATATTTAATTATTTTACTTATTATAATTCAAATTCTTTTATTAATTTTAGAATCGGCAGTTGCGGTTATTCAATCTTATGTTATTGCAATTTTAAGAACTTTATATTCTAGTGAAGTTAATTAATAATGAAAACAAATTTTAATCACCCATTTCATTTAGTAGATTATAGACCTTGACCATTAACAGGAGCTATTGGAGTTATAATTTTAGTAACAGGAATAGTAAAATGATTTCATAATTTTAATATAAATTTATTAATATTAGGATATCTAATTGTTATTTTAACTATATATCAATGATGACGAGATGTATGTCGAGAAGGAACTTTACAAGGAAAACATACTATTTTAGTTACAAAAGGATTACGATGAGGAATAATTTTATTTATTGTATCTGAAATTTTTTTTTTTATTTCATTTTTTTGAGCTTTTTTTCATAGAAGATTAGCCCCTAATATCGAAATTGGAGCTATTTGACCTCCAACAAGTATTACTCCATTTAATCCATTCCAAATTCCATTACTTAATACAATTATTTTAATTAGTTCAGGAGTTTCAATTACATGAGCCCATCATGCAATTATAGAAAATAATAATTCTCAAATAACTCAAGGATTATTTATCACAATTATTTTAGGAATTTATTTTACAATTCTTCAAGCTTATGAATATTTTGAAGCTCCTTTTACTATTTCAGATAGAATTTATGGATCTGTTTTTTTTATAGCAACAGGATTCCACGGTCTTCATGTTATTATCGGAACATTATTTTTATTTATTTGTTTAATTCGTCATTTAAATAATCACTTTTCTCAAGCCCATCATTTTGGATTTGAGGCAGCAGCATGATATTGACATTTTGTAGATGTAGTTTGATTATTCCTTTATATCTCAATTTATTGATGAGGAAACTAATTATTTATATAATATATTTAGTATATTTGACTTCCAATCAAAAAGTTTAATAATTTATTAATATAAATAATTATTCTAATAATAAATATTTTTCTTTTAATTATATTAATTTCTAATATTATAATATTTTTATCAATTATTTTATCAAAAAAAACTTATTCTGATCGAGAAAAATCATCCCCATTTGAATGTGGATTTGACCCTAAATCATCAGCTCGAATACCTTTCTCTTTACATTTTTTTTTAATTACAGTAATTTTTTTAATTTTTGATGTAGAAATTGCTTTAATTTTTCCTATTATTCCTTTATTTAAATTAGTAAATTTCATTTTATGAACTAAAATTAGATTTTTTTTTATTTGTATTTTATTAATTGGATTATATCATGAATGAAATCAAAATATATTAAACTGAACAAACTAAAGGATTATAGTTTAATTTAAAACATTTGATTTGCATTCAAATAATATTGAAATAATTCAATTTATCTTAAATAAGAAGCAATTTGCATTTAATTTCGACTTAAAAGATAGAGTTAACTACTCCTTATTTATTTTATTAATTGAAACCAAAATAGAGGTATATCACTGTTAATGATAATATTGAATTATAAATTCCAATTAAATAAGAAATATAAAGTTTAAAATTAAGCTGCTAACTTAATTTTTAGTGGTTAAATTCCATTAATATTTCTTATTTATATAGTTTAAATTAAAACTTTACATTTTCATTGTAAAAATAAAAACTTTTTTTTTATAAATATGTTTTATTTAAAGATAAATTTATCTCCTTAATATCTTCAATATTATACTCTATTTTATAAGCTATTTAAATTTAATTCATAATTAATATAATTATGAATAATATAAATATTATTCATATAATAAATCTATATAAATAAATTTTAAAATTATTCATTTGAAGTATATTATAAAATATAGAATATTTTTTAATAATAATTATTATACCATAACCTCTATATATTTCTCTTCACCCTAAATCAATATTTTTTAATAAATTTTGGCCATAATTTAAAAAATAATAATTAACCCCATAAGTTGATAAATTAGGTATAAATCATATTATTCTTAAAAAACTACTTATATTATATATTAAAATAAATTTATTAATAGAATAAATTTTTATATTTCTAATTAAATAACCTAAAATTCCCCCTATAATTCTTACATAAATCACTATTATTTTTATATTAAAAGGTAAATAAATTATATAAGGATAAGAAAAAATTATTCATCTTAAAAATCTACCTCTAATTACTCTTATAAATAATAAAATATATATTCTTTTTAATATTGTATAATCTTCTTCATATAAATTATAAATTCTAATTAAATTATAATCATTAATTATTAAATATATAATTAAACGAAATCTATAAAATATAGTTAAACCAGTAGATAAATAATATAATAAAAAAACTATAAAATTTAAATTTCTAAATCTTACTATTTCTAAAATTAAATCCTTTGAATAAAACCCAGCTAAAAATGGAATACCACATAAAGCTATATTTGAAATATTTATACATAAAGAAGTTAATGGAATATAAAATCTTATCCCCCCTATAAATCGAATATCTTGTATATCATTTATTATATGAATAATTATTCCTGCACATATAAATAATAAAGCTTTAAATATAGCATGAGTTAATAAATGAAAAAAAGCCAAATCAGGTAATCCTATTCTTAAAATTCTTATTATTAAACCTAATTGTCTTAAAGTTGATAAAGCAATAATTTTTTTTAAGTCAAATTCATAATTAGCAGCAATTCCAGCCATAAACATAGTTAATCCAGATAACAATAATAATAATTTTAAAAAAAATATATTTAATAATAATATATTAAAACGAATCAATAAATAAACTCCAGCAGTAACTAAAGTAGATGAATGAACTAAAGCTGAAACTGGAGTAGGAGCTGCTATAGCAGCAGGTAATCAAGAACTAAAAGGAATTTGAGCTCTTTTTGTTATTGCAGCTATAATAATCATTCTTCCAACTATAGTTATTTCTCAGTCATTATATATAAATTCTAAATAAAAAATATAATTTCATCTTCCATAATTTATTATTCATGAAATAACTATTAAAATTAATACATCTCCAATCCGATTTGATAAAGCCGTTAATATACCAGCATTATATGATTTTAAATTTTGATAGTAAATAACTAAACAATAAGATACTAGACCTAAACCATCTCAACCTAATAAAATTCTAATAATATTTGGTCTAATAATTAATAATATTATAGAAAATACAAATAATAAAACTAAAATAATAAATCGTATTAAATTTAATTCCGATCTTATATATCTTTTTCTATAAAAAATTACTACAGAAGAAATTAAAAAAACAAATATTATAAATAATAAAGATATTCAATCTAATAAAATTGATATAATAATTCTTATTGAATTAAAAGAAATAATTTCTCATTCTAAAAAAATTACTAAATTATTTATAATAAAATATATTATAAAAATAAAATTTAATATTATTATAAAAAATAAAAAAAAAAATGAAATAAAACAAATTGAATATTTTATATTATTAATAATTTAAAATGAACTTAAATCATATTTTTGACACCACAAATCAATATTTTTATTAAATTATTTAAATAAAATCAAATTATTCTATAATCAATTTTTATAATTATAATATTTAAAGGAAGTCAATGTAATATTAATATTAAATATTCTCGAGAAACTCCTATATAATATCTATAAATTCCAGAATAATATTTGCCATGTTGAATAAAAGAATAAAGATATAATCTATACCCAGCTCTAAAAAATGAAATTAATATTAATATAATTATTGAAATTCAAGATCATCTTATTAATCTATTAATTAAACTAATTTCCCCTATTAAATTTAAACTAGGTGGAGCTGCTATATTTGAAGATATTAATAAAAATCATCATAATCTTATAGAAGGTATAAAATTCATTATACCCTTATTAATATATAATCTCCGACTATGTAAACGTTCATAACTAATATTAGCTAAACAAAATATTCCTGAAGAACACAATCCGTGTCCAATTATTAAAATATAAGAACCAATAAATCCTCAATAATTTATTACTATAATTCCTCTAATAACAATTCTTATATGAGCTACTGAAGAATAAGCAATTAAAGATTTAATATCAACTTGACAAAAACATTTTAATCTAATATAAAAACCTCCTACTAATCTAATTACAATTCAAATATAATTTATTTTTAAATTAATTTGTTGTAAAAATACTATCAAACGTATTAAACCATAACCCCCTAATTTTAATATAATTCCAGCTAAAATCATTGAACCAGATACTGGAGCTTCTACATGAGCTTTAGGCAATCATAAATGAACAAAATATATGGGTATTTTTACTAAAAAAGCTATAATTATAGAAAAATACAATAAATATAAATTTAAATTAAAAAATTTTAAAAAATAAATTAATATTCTTTGTATTTCATTAAATATATAAAAAATTCCTATTAATAAAGGTAAAGAAACAAATAAAGTATAAAACAATAAATATATTCCTGCCTGAATCCGTTCAGGTTGATACCCTCAACCAATAATTAATAATAAAGTGGGAATTAATCTCCCCTCAAAAAATAAATAAAATATAAATATATTTATTACTCTAAATGTTAAATATAATATAATTAATAAAAAAATAACATTAAATAAAAAAAAATTTACATAAAAATTAGTTTTTAATAAATTTTCTCTTGCTATAATTATTAAAATGGAAATTCAAATTCTCAATATAATTAAACCATATGATAAAATATCACATCTTAATATATATCTTAAATTACAATATAAATTTAATCTTATTCTTAAATTTATAAATAAAAATATTATAAAAAATAATATTATTTGAACCATTCAAAATATATTTTTTATAAAACATAAAGGAATTATAAAAATTAATATTAAAAGAAATTTTATCATTTTTTATAATAAATTAAATCTCTGAAAATAATCATTTCCCTGAGTTCGAAATATTGAAAATAAAATAGGTAACCCTAAAGCCCCTTCACAAACGGGAAATACTAAAAATACTATTAAAATATATATATCATAATTAATTATTTTTAAAAAAATCAAAAAAAAAAAAAAAATTCTTAAAACAATAAACTCCAATCTTAATAAAACAATCAATAAATGTTTATGTTTAGAAATAAAAATTAAATTTCCAATAACAAATATAATAATAACAACAATTCATATATTTAAAATTATCATTAGTTTTTATAGTTTAATAAAAATATTGGTCTTGTAAATCAAAGTTAAGTAATTTACTTTAAAAACTTCAAAGAAAAAGAATATCTTTATCAATAATCTCCAAAATTATTATTTTTTTTAAACTATTCTTTGATTTGAAATTATAAAAATAATTTTTTCTTTAATATTAATTACATTTTCAATCATTATATTATTTATAAATAATCCATTATCTATAGGATTAATAATTTTAATTCAAACACTACTAACATGTTTATTATCAGGAATAATTATTAAAACATATTGATTCTCCTATATTTTATTTTTAACTTTTTTAGGAGGATTATTAGTTCTTTTTATTTATGTATCAAGTATTGCTTCTAATGAATTATTTAATTTATCATTTAATTTAAAATTAATTTTTTTTTTAATTACTACTATATTTTTATTAACTACATACATATATTATAATAACATAATATGAATAAATCTCTCTTTTAATTCAGAAATAGATAATTTTTTAAATTTAAAATTATTTTTTAATAATGAAAATAAAATTAATTTAAGAAAATTATATAATAACCAAACATACATAATAATAATAATAATAATTATTTATTTATTCATTACATTAATTGCAGTAGTAAAAATTACAAATATTTTTTATGGTCCATTACGATCATCTTCATTTTAATATAAAATTAATTAAACTAATGATAAATAATAAATTTATTAATATTCGAAAAACTCATCCTATTTTAAAAATTATTAATAGATCTTTTATTGATATACCTTTACCTTCAAATATTTCATCATGATGAAATTTTGGATCTCTATTAGGATTATGTTTAATTATTCAAATTTTAACAGGATTATTTTTAACAATATATTATACAGCTAATATTGAACTTGCTTTTTATAGCGTAAATTACATTTGTCGAAATGTAAATTATGGTTGATTAATTCGAACTCTTCATGCTAATGGAGCATCTTTTTTTTTTATTTGTATTTATTTACATATTGGTCGAGGAATTTATTATGAATCATTCAATTTAAAATATACATGAACAGTAGGAGTAATCATTTTATTTTTATTAATAGCTACAGCTTTTATAGGATATGTTTTACCTTGAGGTCAAATATCTTTCTGAGGAGCTACTGTTATTACTAATTTATTATCAGCTATTCCTTATTTAGGTAATATATTAGTTAATTGAATTTGAGGGGGATTTGCTGTAGATAATGCAACTCTAACTCGATTTTATACTTTCCATTTTTTACTTCCTTTTATTATTGCAATAATAACTATAATTCATTTATTATTTCTTCATCAAACAGGATCTAATAATCCGTTAGGATTAAATAGAAATTTAGATAAAATTCCTTTTCATCCATTTTATACTTTTAAAGATTTAATTGGATTTATCATTTTATTATTTTTTTTAACAATTTTAACTTTAACTAATCCTTATTTATTAGGAGATCCTGATAATTTCATTCCTGCTAATCCTTTAGTTACACCTGTTCATATTCAACCAGAATGATATTTTTTATTTGCATATGCTATTCTTCGATCTATTCCTAATAAATTAGGAGGAGTAATTGCATTAGTAATATCAATTCTTATTTTAATAATTTTACCTTTTACTTTTAACAAAAAAATTCAAGGAATCCAATTTTATCCTATTAATCAAATTTTATTTTGATCTATAGTTAGAATTGTTATTTTATTAACATGAATTGGGGCACGACCAGTAGAAGATCCTTATATTATTACAGGTCAATTATTAACAATTTTATATTTTTCATATTTTATTTTAAATCCTATCATAAATAAATATTGAGATAATATTATTTTCAATTAATAAATTAATGAGCTTGTATAAGCATTTGTTTTGAAAACTTAAGAAAGAATTAATTATTCTATTAATTTATACTAAAAATAAATCAATTTATATTAAAAAAATTTTAAATCCTATAAAAAATAATAAAAAATTCAATGAAATAGGTAAATAACTTTTTCAAGCCAAATATATTAATTTATCATAACGATAACGAGGAAGAGTCCCCCGAACTCAAATAAATAAAAAAGAAATAAAAGTTAATTTTAAATAAAAAAAAACATCTAAATTAAATCCACCTATATAAATTAAAACAAATAATAAACTTATAAACAAAATTCTAGAATATTCTGCTAAAAAAATTAAAGCAAATCCTCTTCTTCTATATTCAACGTTAAACCCAGAAACTAATTCTCTCTCACCTTCAGCAAAATCAAAAGGAGTTCGATTAGTTTCAGCTAATCTTGATCTTATTCAACATAATCTTAAAGGAAATATTAAAAATAAAAATCAAATAAAATTTTGATAATAAAAAAAATTAATTAAATTAAAATCTATAATTATAATAATTCTTGATATTAAAATTAAAGATAATCTAACTTCATAAGAAATAGTTTGAGCAACAGAACGTAAACCCCCTAATAAAGCATAATTTGAATTTGAAGATCAACCTGCTACCATAACTGTGTAAACCCCCAAACTTGTACAACATAAAAAATATAAAACTCCTAAATTAAAACTAATTATATTAAAATAATAAGGAATTAATATTCAAATCATTAAAGATAAAATAAATCTAATTACAGGAGAAAAATAATAAGATAAATAATTAGAAAAATTAGGATAAGTTTGTTCTTTAGTAAATAATTTAATAGCATCTGAAAAAGGTTGTAAAATTCCAATAACTCCTACTTTATTTGGACCCTTACGAATTTGAATATAACCTAAAACTTTACGTTCTAATAAAGTTAAAAAAGCAACTCCCACTAATACTCCAATTACCAAAATTAATAATCCAATAATAATTATATAAATATCATTTATAAACATATACTATCCATATAAATTAAATTATACATTTATGAATTCTAAAATCATTACATTTTTCTGCCAAAATAGTTTTATTTATATTTATTAATATTCAAAATATTAAATTTAATTAAAATATTTAATCCTTTCGTACTAAAATATTTAAACTATTAAAAGATAGAAACCAACCTGGCTCACACCGGTCTGAACTCAGATCATGTAAGATTTTAATGATCGAACAGATCAAAAACTTTAAACTTCTGCATTTAAATTTTATCTTAATCCAACATCGAGGTCGCAAACTCTTTTTCTTATTTGAACTAAAAAAAAAAATTACGCTGTTATCCCTAAGGTAATTTTTTCTTATAATCAATAAAATTGGATCATGAATTCAATTATAATTGTTTTTATATAAAAAAAGTTTTTTTAATTTTTCTGTCACCCCAACAAAATAATTAATTTAATTTTAATTTATTTTACATATAAATAATTTCAATTTAATTAATTATAAAACTCTATAGGGTCTTCTCGTCTTTTTAATTTATTTTATCTTTTTAAATAAAAAATTAAATTCTATAATTTAATTAAGAGACAGATCATATTTCATCCAATCTTTCATACAAGTCACCAATTAAATGACTAATGATTATGCTACCTTTGTACAGTCAATATACTGCAGCCCTTCAATCTTAAAATCAGTGGGCAGATTAGACTTTATATTATTTTCAAAAAGACATGTTTTTGATAAACAAGTGAATATGTATTTTTGCCGAATTCCTTTTAATTAATTTTAATAATATTTTTTATTAAAAATATTATTTATTTTATACTAATTTTATCATTATATTAATTATTATTTAATTTATAATTTTTTTTTATAAATTTATAAATTTTTTTTTAAATTTTATTTTAAATGAAATTATTTTTAATAAATTAAATTTTATTAACAATATAAATTATAAAATTTTCAATATTAAATTTAAATTAATTATATTAATTTATTTTAAAGCTTATCCCTTAAAATATAAAATTTATTTTAAATATATTTAATTAATTAAATATATTTAAAATAAATTTAAAATTAAATTTTTTTCTAAAAAAACTAGATATATTTAAAAACGATTAACATTTCATTTCCAATTAATTATTTAAAATATTTATGCAACAATAACTTTTTTAATTAATTATCTCTTTTAAATTCGAGAATTATTTATATAAAAATTTTTTTTAATAAACTCTGATACACAAGATACATTAAATTAAAATTACTTATAATTAATTTTTTTTTTAATTATTTCAAATTTCTTTCACAATACTAATTTACTATAAATTAAATAATTTTTTCTTTTAAAATACTTTAACCCCCATTAAATATTATTTAAAAGTTTTTTTATTATATTAATTTATTAATTTTTCCCCCTCAAATTAATTATATTATAATATCCTTTCAATGTAAATGAAATACTTTAAAATCAAGCTCTAATTTGTTCTTTCTAGAAACACTTTCCAGTACCCCTACTTTGTTACGACTTATTTCAATTTATTAATATATGAAAGCGACGGGCAATATGTACATATTTTAATTTATAATCATTTTATTAAATTAAATAAAATTACACTTAAATCCACTTTCAATTAATTCTTACAAATTAATATTCATTTAAATAAATTTATTGTAATCCATTATATTCTTAATTATAATCTGCATCTTGATCTGATTTAATTTATTATAAAAATTTTTAAATATTATTTTTTTTTAAAAATATTTTTTTAACAACGATATACAAAATTGTAAATTAAGTAAATTTATTCGTGGATTATCAATTATTAAACAGATTCCTCTAAATGAACTAAAATACCGCCAAATTATTTAAGTTTCAATAAATAATTATTTACTATTTTAGTAATTTAATTTTAAATTTTAATAATAGGGTATCTAATCCTAGTTTTTTATAAAATTTATTAAATCATAATTAATTATATAATATTTTATTAAATTAAAATTTCACCTAATAATTTAAAATTTTAATTATTTATTAATAATTTATTTATTAATTACTAATAAAATTTAATTTAATCTTTGTGTAACCGCAACTGCTGGCACAAAATTTGTTATTAATTTTAATATTACTAAATCTTAATTTCTTAAATTATTTAATATTAATTACTATAAAATAAATTAATTTATTTTTAAAATAAATTAAATACAACACTAAAATTTATATGTAAAATAAATTATTAATAAAATATTTAAACCATAAAAAATTTATTTATATGTATAAATATATGAATAGAATTTTTTTTTTTTTTTTTTTATATTAAAATATTTAATATAAATTATTAAATTTTAAAAAATTTCCCTTTTTTCTTTTTCAAAAAATAAAAATAAAAACCTTAATTAAAAATTCAACAATTAATATTCTTAAAAATTACAATAAATTAATATAATTAATATTAATTTTTTCAATAATTTAACGTATTAATATTAATATTAATATATTAAATATTTAATATATATATATATATATAATTAGTTAATTTTATATTTAATTAATTTATTAAACCTTTTCTAATATTTTTTCTTTAAAAAAAAAAAAAAAAAAAA